AGTAAAATGCCTGATTAAAAAGGGTTATCGTGATAGGATAAATAATGTAATTTTATTACTTTTACTATCATTTAATTTTACATTTAACAGAATCAAACTGTAATCCTAAAATATCAAAAATTTTTGTGCACCATACACCAAAATGTAGAAAAGTAAGCTAAATTTAAGCTAATGGGTTCATACCCCATATATAGAGGTAATCTCTCTTTTCTAATGCCCAATAATTCGATAAAAATCCTCTTTTTAAGAACATTAATTAGAGGTGTATTAATTTCATTATGTGCTAATTCATGAATAGGAGCATGAATAGGTTTAGAAATTAATTTACTCTCCTTCATTCCTTTACTTTCTTCCAACAAAAATATACTTTCAACAGAATCTTCCTTAAAATACTTCCTAATCCAAGCCATTGCATCTTCAGCACTCCTTTTTCTAATCTTATTAAAAACTAGCAATTTAGAAATGTTTTATTTCACAAAAAATTGACCATGAAATAACTTAATTATAATTCCTTTATTGATAAAAATTGCATGTGCACCTTTTCATTGATGATTACCTTCAGTTGTTGAAGGTTTATCATGAATAAACTGTTTTATAATCTTATCAGTTCAAAAAATTGCTCCACTAGTAATAATTTCCTATATAATTACCAATAACCATTTCATCCAATTTATAATTATCTTTTCCGCTTTTGTAGGAGCTATTGGTGGTTTAAATCAAATTTCCTTACGGAAAATTCTATCATTTTCATCAATCAATCACATTGGTTGAATATTAACAACTATAATTTTAGGCTCAAATTTATGGTTTATATACTTTATCATTTACACGGCCAACATTATTACCGTAATTTCAATAACAACTACATTTAGATTATCTTATATTTCACAAACTTTCAATTCCCTCAACAATAAAAAAATTATTAAATTCACATTATTTATAGCTCTACTCTCATTAGGAGGTTTACCCCCTTTCTTAGGATTTTTTCCAAAATGAATTGCAATTCAATTCATAACTCAAAACCTAATAATTTTTACGCCAACCATTCTAATTTTATCTTCACTACTTACCCTATATTACTACATACGAATTATATACACAACCCTTATAATTACGAACACAGAAATTATCTGAACTATCGCAATATACCCAAAAATTAATCATTCAAAAACAATTATATTTTCACTTTGCTTCCTATTACTTGGAATATTAGTTTGTACTCTAATTTTAACTACATATTAAGACTTTAAGTTAAGTACAAACTAATATCCTTCAAAGTTATAAATAAAGAGATTTATCTTTAAGTCTTAGTATTTACTTACACCTTTAGAATTGCATTCTAATATCATCCATGAATATAAGACCTAATTTCATTTTGAGTTGGTAAAAGAGAACTACTCTCCTTAATAAATTTACAATCTATCACCTTTATCTCAGCCATTTTACCTTTCCTATGTTTGCAACGATGATTATTTTCAACAAATCATAAAGACATTGGAACATTATATTTCATTTTTGGTGCTTGAGCAGGAATATTAGGAACATCACTAAGTATTTTAATTCGAACTGAACTAGGACAACCTGGTTCTTTAATTGGAGATGATCAAATTTATAATGTTATTGTTACTGCTCATGCTTTCATTATAATTTTTTTTATAGTAATACCTATTATAATTGGTGGCTTCGGAAATTGATTAGTACCTTTAATATTAGGAGCCCCTGATATAGCCTTTCCCCGGATAAATAATATAAGTTTTTGACTTTTACCCCCTTCCATTTTATTATTAATTATTAGAAGTATAGTAGAAAGAGGTGCTGGTACAGGTTGAACAGTTTATCCTCCTCTTTCAGCAAGAATTGCTCATGCAGGACCAGCTGTTGATTTAACTATTTTTTCATTACATCTTGCAGGAATATCAAGAATTATAGGTGCCGTTAATTTCATTACAACTATAATTAACATAAAGCCAATATACATAAATCAGACTCAAATACCTTTATTTGTTTGATCAGTAGGTATTACTGCTTTATTATTACTATTATCTTTACCAGTTTTAGCAGGAGCTATTACAATACTTTTAACTGATCGAAATCTTAATACATCTTTTTTCGATCCTGCAGGGGGAGGAGATCCAATTTTATATCAACATTTATTTTGATTTTTCGGACACCCAGAAGTTTATATTTTAATTTTACCTGGTTTTGGAATAATTTCCCACGTTATCTCACACGAAAGAGGAAAAAAAGAAGCTTTTGGTAATTATGGAATAATTTGAGCTATATCTGCAATTGGATTTCTAGGTTTTGTCGTATGAGCTCATCATATATTTACAGTAGGAATAGACGTAGATACACGAGCCTATTTTACAGGAGCCACAATAATTATTGCTGTGCCAACTGGTATTAAAATTTTTAGTTGACTAGCAACAATATATGGTTCAAAAATAATTCACAGTCCCGCATCTTTATGAGCATTAGGATTCATTTTCTTATTTACGGTTGGGGGATTAACCGGTGTAATTCTAGCCAATTCAGCTATTGATATTATCTTACATGATACTTATTATGTTGTAGCTCATTTTCATTATGTTTTATCTATAGGAGCCGTATTTGCTATTATAGCAGGATTTGTTCATTGATATCCATTATTTACTGGACTATCATTAAACCCAAATTGATTAAAAAGTCAATTTTTCACTATATTTATTGGAGTAAATTTGACTTTTTTTCCTCAACATTTTCTAGGTTTAGCAGGAATACCCCGACGATATTCTGATTATCCAGACGCTTACACTTCATGAAATATTGTCTCATCAATAGGATCTATAATCTCGTTTATCGCAGTAATAATATTCATTTTCATTTTATGAGAAAGAATAGCATCAAATCGACCAGTTCTATACTCATCTCAAATGAATAGATCTATTGAATGAGCAAATAACTTACCTCCTGCAGAACATACCTATAATGAATTAACTTTAATTACCAAATAATTTAATTAACCAGTAATACTTATTTACAACTCTAATATGGCAGAAATAAGTGCAGCGGATTTAAGCTCCGCAAATAAAGTCTTAATACTTTTTTTAGAACCAAATGGCTACATATGCAAATTTAGGTTTACAAGATAGTGCTTCACCTTTAATAGAACAATTAATATATTTTCACGATCACTCAATATTTATTATTACTATAATTGTAATTTCAGTAGGATATATAATTTTATCCTTAATAACAAATAAATTTATTGACCGACACGTAATAGACGGTCAATATTTAGAAATTCTTTGAACTGTTTTACCAGCTATCGTTTTAATTTTTATTGCTCTACCTTCTCTTCGTATTCTTTATTTAATTGATGAAAATTCTAATCCCTTATTAACATTAAAAACTATTGGACATCAATGATATTGAAGTTATGAATATTCAGACTTTATTGATGTTGAATTTGACTCATATATAATTCCTCAAAATGAATTAGATCTTTATAATATTCGACTTCTTGAAGTTGATAATCGCACAACTTTACCAATAAATACATTAACACGAATATTAATTACATCAGAAGACGTAATTCACTCATGAACAATTCCAAGAGTAGGGGTTAAAGCTGATGCCACTCCAGGACGAATAAATCAAGCAACTTTTTGGTTTAACCGTCCTGGAGTATTTTATGGTCAATGTTCAGAAATTTGTGGTGCAAATCATAGCTTTATACCTATTGTTATTGAAAGAACATCAACAACTGATTTCTTAAATTGAATCTCAAATATTTCAGAATCATCAGATGACTGAAAAGCAAGTAATGGTCTCTTAAACCAGGTTATAGTAACTTAGCAATTACTTCTGATGATCAATAAGAAGTTAGTTAAATTTATAACATTAGTATGTCATACTAAAATTATTAAAATATTAATACATCTTAATTCCTCAAATAATGCCTTTAAATTGATTTATATTATTCGCATTTTTCTCAATTTTATTAATACTATTTAATATTTTAAATTATTATGCTCCTTATAACAAATCAGTTTCCCTCTCATCAAAAAAACCCTCAATTAAAACTTTAATTTGAAAATGATAACTAATTTATTTTCAGTTTTTGATCCTTCATCCAATATTATAAATTTATCAATCAATTGAATAAGAACATTTATTGGTTTAATATTAATTCCTACATCATTATGATTAATCCCATCTCGAAGAACAATTTTATGAAATTTAATTATCAATAAACTTCATGAAGAATTTAAATTATTAATCGGAAAAAAAACAATTAATAAAGGATCAACCTTTATCTTTATTTCCATTTTTTCAATTATTTTATATAATAATTTTATAGGTCTTTTCCCATATATTTTTACTAGAACAAGTCATATAGTAATAACTTTATCATTAGCTTTACCTTTATGATTAAGATTTATACTTTTTGGATGAATTAATAATACAAAACACATGTTTGCTCACTTAGTTCCTCAGGGAACTCCAGGAGCATTAATACCATTTATAGTATGTATTGAAACAATTAGAAATATTATTCGTCCTGGAACATTAGCAATTCGACTTGCAGCTAATATAATTGCAGGCCATCTATTAATAACTTTATTAGGAAATACTGGAAGAACAATAATAATATCCTTATTACCTTTATTAATTATTACACAAATTCTTCTTCTAACTTTAGAATCTGCAGTAGCCATTATTCAATCATATGTTTTCGCAGTACTAAGAACATTATATTCTAGAGAAGTAAATTAATAATGTCAATACATGTAAATCACCCATATCATTTAGTTACTTATAGCCCTTGACCTATTATTGCAGCATCAAGAATTATAGTTGCAATAACAGGTTTTATTAAATTTTCATATGAATTTAATGAAAAACTTATATTTTTAGGAATTTTAATTTTAACTTTAACTACAATTCAATGATGACGAGATGTAGTACGAGAAAGTACTTATCAAGGATGTCATACTAAAATTGTAATAACAGGGTTACGATGAGGAATAATTTTATTTATCGTTTCAGAAGTTTTCTTTTTTGTATCGTTTTTTTGAACTTTTTATCATAGAAGTTTAGCCCCTGCAGTAGAATTAGGATCTTTATGACCACCTTTAGGTATTATTCCTTTTAATGCTCTTCAAGTACCCCTTCTAAATACCACAGTATTATTGGCTTCAGGAATTACTATTACCTGAAGCCATCATGGATTATTAGAAAATAATTATAATCAAGCAACACAAGGATTAATTTTTACTATTTTATTAGGTATTTACTTTACTGCTTTACAACTTTATGAATATATTGAAGCACCTTTTACTATTGCAGATTCAGTATTTGGTTCAACTTTTTTCGTAGCAACAGGATTTCATGGGCTTCATGTTATTATTGGAACTACCTTCCTTATTACATGCCTATCTCGAACACTATTTATACACTTTACATCCAATCACCATTTTGGTTTCGAAGCAGCTGCTTGATATTGACATTTTGTTGATGTTGTTTGATTATTTTTATATGTTTCAATCTATTGATGAGGTAGATAAATATTTATTTAGTATAATAAGTACTTTTGATTTCCAATCAAAAAGTCTAATATAACTTAGAATAAATAATCCAAATTCTAAGCATTATAGCTATAATTGTATTAACAATTTCGTTTATTGTAATAATTTTAACTAATTTTTTATCAAAAAAAAATATTGAAGACCGTGAAAAAGTTTCCCCTTTTGAATGTGGTTTTGATCCTATTAGATCATCACGTTTACCTTTCTCCTCACGATTCTTTTTAATTGCAATCATTTTTTTAATTTTTGATGTTGAAATCGCTTTTATTTTACCTATAACAATAATTTCATTAAGATCAAATATAATAATTTGAATAATTACAAGAATAATATTTCTATTAATTTTAACAATTGGTCTATATCATGAATGAAATCAAGGTTCATTAGAATGAGCTTCTTAAATATTTACCAATATAGGGTAGTAGTTAATTATAACATTTGATTTGCATTCAAAAAGTATTGAACTATCAATCTTCCTTATTGTAAGTAAGAAACAAATCAATTGTAATCAGTTTCGACCTGATAGTAAGATATAATTTATATCCTTATTTACCTTAATTGAAACCAAATAGAGGTATATCACTGTTAATGATAAAATTGAATTACTTATTCCAATTAAGAAGATGTGTTGATCGAATAAAAGCTGCTAACTTATTATTCAAGTGGTTTAAATCCATTTACATCTTATATTTATATAGTTTAAATAAAACATTACATTTTCATTGTAAAAATAAAAACTCTAATTTTTATAAATAATAATTATTTTACATATCCAAAGATAATTTCTATCTCAATAACAGCTTCAATGTTATACTCTATATAAGATATTTGAATAAATAATAAATATAATTAAAATAATTGCAATTAAAAAAATAATTAAATAAGATTTTAATTCATTAGTTTGAAATCATTGATTAATACCCCCTAATTTTATTATAACATAATATAAATTTTGAGCACCAAAATATTCTCTTCAACCTAAATCAATATACTTAATTGAATTTAATCCAATTGTTAAAGGTATATAATTAACTCCTTTAGTAAAAATTAATGGTATAAATCATATAGAACCAGAAAAAATAATTACACTATAATATTTAAAAAAATTAAAATAATAATTTAATCTATATTTAAATAAAATTCTACCTAATCATAATCCAATTAAACTAACCAAAATAGGTATTATTTTTATAATGAAAGGTAAACAAATAAAATAAGGAGAAAAAAAAATTATTCAATTTAATATTCTACCACCAAATACTGCAAAAACCATTAACCCTATTATACCTAATATTATTATTCATCTTTCTTCACTTAATTTAAATATTGGAACTAAATTAAATTCTCCTCATAAAACATAATAAAATAAACGAAAAGAATAACATACAGTTAATCCTGTAGAAAAAAAATACAAAAAATATATAAATATATTTAAATTTCTTAAAGATACTACTTCTAAAATTATATCTTTTGAATAAAATCCTGCTAAAAAAGGTATCCCACATAAAGCAAAATTAGATACTATAAAACAAGTTGAAGTTAAAGGTATAAAAATAGATAAATTTCCTATAAAACGAATATCTTGAAAATTTTTCACATTATGAATAACTATTCCAGCACATATAAATAATAATGCTTTAAATAAAGCATGAGTTAATAAATGAAAAAAAGCCAAATCCGCAAAACCTAAAGATAAAATTCTTATTATTAAACCTAATTGACTTAAAGTAGATAAAGCAATAATTTTTTTCAAATCATACTCAAAATTTGCCCCTAGACCTGATATAAATATAGTTAAAACAGAAATTACTAATAAAAATCTCAATAATCAATTAGGAAAAGCCTTTCTAAATCGAATTAAAAGATAAACTCCTGCAGTAACCAAAGTTGACGAATGAACCAAGGCCGACACCGGAGTTGGTGCTGCTATAGCAGCAGGTAACCAGCTCGAAAAAGGAATTTGGGCACTTTTTGTTATTCCTGCTAAAACAACTAAAAATGAAATTAAATACAATTCATACTCATTTATTATACAATCCAAATAATAAATATAATTTCATCTTCCAAAATTTAATATTCACGCAATAGCTATTAATAAAGCAACATCTCCCACGCGATTTGATAAAGCAGTTAATATACCAGCATTATAAGATTTTACATTTTGATAATAAATAACTAAACAATAAGATACTAAACCCAATCCATCCCAGCCTAATAAAATTCTAATTAAATTGGGACTAATAATTAAAAAAATTATTGATAATACAAACATCAATACCAAAAAAATAAATCGATTTAAAGTAATATCTCTATACATATAATCCTCACTATATAAAATTACTAAAGATGAAATTAATGTAACAAAACTTATAAATAATAATGACATTCAATCCAATAATAATGTTATAACAATTGAAGAGGAATTTAAATTAACAATTTCTCATTCAATAAAATAAATTAAATCATTTATAATAAAATATATACTAAGCACAAAATTTAATAAAGAAAATATTATTAATGAAAAAAATCTAATAAAACATAATGATAAATATATCACAACCTAAGATAATTATTTATATCTATGACACCACAAATCATAATTTTTTCTTAAACTACTTAAGTTATTTAAAACCAAATTAATACAAAATCTCTTTTTAAAATTAATAAATTTAAAGGTAATCAATGTAATATTAACAATAAATATTCACGACAATAACCTCTAACTCTTCTATATATTCCAGAATAATAAATTCCATGTTGACTATAAGAATATAAATATAATGTATAAGCAGCTCTAAAAAATGAAATTAATATAAGAAATAATATAACTATTCATATTCAACCAACTATTCTATTAAATAAACCAATTTCCCCTAATAAATTTAATGAAGGAGGAGCTGCTATATTACAAGAAGAAAGTAAGAATCACCATAATGCTATTCTTGGTATTAAATTTAATAAACCTTTATTAATTAATAATCTTCGTCTACCTAAACGTTCATATCTAATATTTGCCAAACAAAATAAACCAGAAGAACATAAACCGTGAGCAATTATTAAAACAAAAGTTATATAAAAACCCCAAACATTTAATGTTATTAATCCTCCAACTACTAATCCTATATGAGCTACAGATGAATAAGCAATTAAAGCCTTTATATCTACTTGTCGTAAACATATTAATCTAACCAAAAATCCACCCACTAATCTAATTGATAATCAAAATATATTAATTACTATTCCAATTCCTATTAAATATTCAAATACACGTAATAAACCATATCCTCCTAATTTAAGTAATACTCCCGCCAAAATTATAGAACCAGAAACTGGAGCTTCAACATGAGCTTTAGGTAACCATAAATGTAATAAATATATAGGTATTTTAACCAAAAAAGCTAAAATTATTCTTAAATATAAATAAAAATTCATAAAATCATTTATATATATTAAAGAAAAAACCAAATAATTTAAATTATTATATATATATATAATACCTAATAATAAAGGTAAAGAAGCAAATAAAGTATAAAAAAGTAAATAAATACCTGCTTGTAAACGTTCTGGTTGGTATCCTCATCCAAAAATTAAAAATAATGTTGGGATTAAACTACCCTCAAAAAAAAAATAAAACGAAATTATATTTAATCTACAAAAAGTACAATATAATATCAACAACAACATTAAAATCATAAATAAAAATAATTGACTATAAAATTTATATCGAATTACAGAATAACTTGCTAAAACTATTAATACACAAATTCAAAAACTTAATAGTACTAATCCAAATGATAAATAATCATACCCAAAAATATAACTTAAATTTCTTCAATAAAAAAAATCAACATTAACTAAAAATAATAATGAAGCAAAAAACAATAAGTTTTGAATTAAATATCATCCTCCACTTATAAAACATAAAGGGATTAAAAAAATTAAATATAAAATATAACTTAACATTGTAATAACCCAAAAGAATTAAAATAATCATTTCCATGAGTACGAATTATAGATACTAAAATAGATAAACCCAATACACCCTCACAAACAGCAAAAGATAAAAAAAATATAGTTATATATAATTCCCCATTTATTAACAATAAATAATTATATAAAATAATAAATAAAATTAAAACAATAAATTCTAATCTTAATAAAGTTATTAACAGATGTTTACGTTTAGAAGAAAAAACCCATAAACCACAAAAAAATATAAAAATAAATATTATTAACATTAAATGTTTTAATAGTTTAAATAAAAACATTGGTCTTGTAAACCAAAAATAAGTCTAACTTTTAAAACTTCAAAGGAAAGAAATTCTTATCATTAATTTCCAAAACTAATATTTTATTTAAACTATCCTTTGATATTCTAAATATATTACTAAGTATTAGATTAACACTAAGAATAATTTTTTTATTTCTAGATCACCCTTTATCAATAGGATTAATCTTATTTATTCAAGCAATTTGTATATGTCTAATTAGAGGTTTCATATCAATAACATTTTGATTTTCATATATTTTATTATTAATTTATTTAGGAGGAATACTTGTTCTATTTATATATGTTACTAGATTAGCCTCAAATGAAATATTTTTCTATTCAAACAAAATCTTTTTAACAATCAGTTTTTCACCTATTATTTTATTAATTATTTACTATTTTAACATTAATTTTCCTATAAATCTATGTGAAAATTTAGAAAATAGATCAATTTTAAACTTCATATCCAATAATTTTTTATTAAAAATATATAATCAACCTAACAATATAATAACAATTTTAATTGCTGCATATTTATTCCTAACTTTAATTGCAGTAGTAAAAATTATTAATATTGATAAAGGACCACTACGAAAAATAAATTAATGAATAAACCTCTACGTAAAACTCATCCTTTAATTAAAATTTCTAATAATGCTTTAGTTGATTTACCAACTCCTTCTAATATTTCATCCTGATGAAACTTTGGATCCCTTTTAGGTTTATGTTTAGGTATTCAAATTATAACAGGATTATTTTTAGCTATACATTATTCAGCTCATATTGATTTAGCTTTTTCAAGAGTAGTTCACATTTGCCGAGATGTTAATTATGGATGAATACTACGTACACTTCACGCCAATGGTGCTTCTATATTTTTTATTTGTATTTATTTACATATTGGTCGAGGAATATACTATGGTTCATATAAATTTTATTATACTTGAATGGTTGGTGTAATTATTTTATTTTTAGTAATAGCAACAGCTTTTATAGGTTACGTTTTACCTTGAGGACAAATATCCTTTTGAGGAGCAACAGTAATTACTAATTTACTATCCGCTATTCCATATTTAGGTATTGATTTAGTTCAATGAGTTTGAGGAGGTTTTGCAGTTGATAACGCCACATTAAACCGATTCTTTACATTCCATTTCGTTCTTCCATTTATTGTAGCAGCCACAGTATTAATTCATTTACTTTTTCTTCATCAAACAGGATCTAATAATCCATTAGGAGTTAATAGTAATATTGATAAAATTCCTTTTCACCCTTATTTCACATTTAAAGACATTTTAGGGTTTATTATTTTATTTATACTTTTATCTATTTTATCACTTAAGGAACCTTATATTTTAGGAGATCCTGATAATTTTACCCCTGCTAACCCATTAGTTACTCCTGTTCATATTCAACCAGAATGATATTTCCTATTTGCTTATGCAATTTTACGATCAATTCCCAATAAATTAGGAGGAGTAATTGCTTTAGTTATATCTATTGCGATTTTATTTTTTATACCATTAATAAGTACTAACTCACGAGGACTACAATATTATCCTATTAATCAATCAATATTTTGATTTATAGTTATAATTGTAATTTTATTAACATGAATTGGAGCTCGTCCAGTAGAAGATCCTTATATTTTAACAGGACAAATTCTTACTGTTTTATACTTCCTTTATTACATCTTAAATCCCTTAATAATCAAAATTTGAGATAACATTTTATATAAATAATATTTAATTAGTTATAAACTTAAAGAATAAGCTTATGTTTTGAAATCATAATGAAAGGGTTAAAATCCCTTATTAACTTTCTATTACTTAATTAAACCTTTAAAAGAAAATTATTAGACCTAAAAAAAAAAACAAAAAATTTAAAGATAACGGTAAAAAACTTTTTCATGCTAAATATATTAATTTATCATATCGATATCGAGGTAAAGTTCCACGTACTCAAATATATAAAAAAGCAATAAAAATTAATTTTAAATAAAATATAAATGAATTTAAATCAGAACCAAGAAAAATTACACATATTAATATTCTCATAAATAAAATTCTAGAATATTCACTTAAAAAAATTAATGCGAAACCTCCTCTCCCATACTCAACATTAAAACCCGAAACCAATTCCGATTCACCTTCAGCAAAATCAAAAGGACTTCGATTTGTTTCAGCAAGACATGAAACAAATCATACATTACATAAAGGTAAACATAAAAATAAAAATCAAATTCCTGCTTGATAATAAAAAAAATCAAGTAATGAATATCTTCTAATTAAAAAAACAAAAGACAATAAAATAAGAGCTAATCTTACTTCATATGAAATTGTTTGAGCCACTGCACGTAACCCTCCTAATAAAGCATAATTAGAATTAGAAGATCATCCAGCTAACATCACTGTATATACACCTATTCTAGTACAAACTAAAAAAAAAAATAAACCCAAATTATAAATATATAAACCTCTTACATAAGGTATTAATATTCACAAAATTAAGGATAAAAATAAAGAAAATACAGGACAAATATAATATAACAAATAATTAGAAACTAAAGGATTTATATGTTCTTTACAAAATAATTTAATAGCATCACTAAAAGGTTGTAAAATTCCCACAAAACCTACTTTATTAGGACCTTTTCGAAGATGAATATAACCTAAAACTTTACGTTCTAATAAAGTAAAAAAAGCAACACCTACTATAACAAAAATAATTAAAATTAATCTTACTAATATTAATATAATTAATTCTTTAAACATTTTACTATCTATGACAACAATCATATATTTAGATTCTAAATCTAACGCACTTATTTCTGCCAAAATAGTTTAATTAATAATATTCAATTAAATAAAAATTATTTTAAATATTTGGTCCTCTCGTACTAAAATATTTAATAATATTAAAGATAGAAACCAACCTGGCTCACGCCGGTTTAAACTCAGATCATGTAAGATTTTAAAGGTCGAACAGACCTAGTTTATAAACATCTACACCCAAAACTAATCTTAATCCAACATCGAGGTCACAATCTTCTTTTTCGATATGAACTCTCAAAAAAAATTATGCTGTTATCCCTAAGGTAATTTAATCTTTTAATCATTAATTATGGATCATATAATTAATTATATTATTAAAATTAAAAAAGAGTTTATTTTATCTTTTAATCACCCCAACTAAATAAACTTAATAATAATTAAAAATTTTTAATTAACTTAATTAAATTATATCATTTATTAAACTCTATAGGGTCTTCTCGTCCCTTAATTACATTTAAGTTTTTTTACTTAAAACCTAAATTCAATAAAAATTAACATAAAACAGAATTCACCTCATCCAACCATTCATACCAGCCTTCAATTAAAAGACTAATGATTATGCTACCTTTGCACAGTCAAAATACTGCGGCCCTTTAAAAAATTTCAGTGGGCAGGCCAGATTTCATATACAATTACAAGAAACCATGTTTTTAATAAACAGGTGAGTGAAATATTTGCCTAATTCTTAATATTAACATATCAAAAATAATTAATTTAATATACATCAATAATTTACTAATTAAATCATATATTCTAAAATTTTCAAATTCAACTTAATATTTTAATACAAAAATTAAATAATAATTAAAAATTAATAAAAAATAAGAATTAAATTTTAACATCCTTTAATTAATAACAAACTCTAAATTCATAAAATCCTCTAAATCTATTATATTATAATTTTATTTTAAAAAGTTTATCCCTTCTAAAATTAAGAACATAAAATATTTTAATATTAAAATATTAAATAATTTATATCCTCTGAATTAAATTCATTTATTAAAAAACTAGATATCCTTAAAAACGATTAACATTTCATTGCTAATTAAGAATTATTAATATTTATGAAACAATAACTAATACACTTAATTAAATCTTTTAAATTCGAGAACAAAAAATTTTTAATCCATTTCAATATACTCTGATACACAAGATACAATTAATTAAATTACCTTCTTTTAATTATAACAAATTCATTTAAATTTCATTCACAATACTAATTCACTTTAGTAAATTTAATTCTATCAATTCATTCTACATTAACATAAATTTATTTAATTCAAATTTCATTATTAAATATTTAATAAAAAACAATTTTATTAATTTCAGATTACATCGAATTGCACGACAAATAATTTCAGTGTAAATGAAAACCTTAACTTTAAGTTTAATCTGATAATTACTTTCTAGGTACATCTTCCGATACACCTACTTTGTTACGACTTATCTCATCTTATAATGAGAGTGACGGGCGATGTGTACATATTATAGAGCCTAAAATCACTTTAACAATCTTTATAAAATTACAATTAAATCCACCTTCAAATTATATTTCAATAATAATCCATATAAATAAAATTTATTGTAATCCATTATCCAACTTACATATTACTGCACCTTGACTTGAAATACTAATTAATTTTATATTAAGAAAATAACCTAAAAGTATATTCTTAAACAGCGGTATACAAAAAATAATATAAGTAAGGTTCAACGTGGATTATCGATTACATAACAGATTCCTCTAAATAGACTATAATACCGCCAAATTCTTTAAGTTTTAAGACCATAACTATTAATACTCTGACTTAAAAATTTACAATAAAAATAATAGGGTATCTAATCCTAGTTTATGTTTTTAATTTCATAATAATCATACTAACATTTATATACTACTAAAGTATTAAAAATATTTCACCTTAAAATACCCCAATTTTACATAATAAATAAATATTAATTATTTTAAAGCCAATAATATTTATTTGATTTTGTTGTATAACCGCGGATGCTGGCACAACTTTTACCAAACCTTTCAACGTTTACTAAATCTAAATTAATTCAATATCAATAATATTATCTACTGCATTTTTAAACAAAATCTCCTTTAGAGTATTTTATTCACATAAATTTACATATAAATTAACGTTATAATAAATACCAATAAGCAAGAATAAAACTCAAATTTACATTTAAAGTGTAATTAATGGATCGGTTTTTGGGCGAACTATGAATTTTGTCAAGACAAAACTCAAATTTACATTTAAAGTGTAACAATGGATCGGTTTTTGGGCAAATAATGGGATTTGCAAGTTTCGCCCAAAAACTCGATTTAAAGAGTTTCTTAAAACATTGGATCAATAAATAAATACAATAATTATCATCATGAATATTTAACTATAACTATAACTTTACAGTATCATAATTCCAATTACATGAATTCCATTTTTTTTTACTTATAAATGGAATCATGTAATTGAAATTATGATACTGTAAGTATATAATAATATATTTAATATAATATCTTTATCTTATTGAATTCTTTAATAATTAATATTGTAATACACATCTTATGTTTTTATTATTATGACCCTTTATTCTCTCCCATATAGGTTTTTATACAGCATATAAATAAAGGTGTTAATTTATACGAATAATGTAAATAAATCTTTCTTGATAAGATCTTAAATATAAAAAAGGTAAATATATAATATTATGTCCTTATTATACTACGAACTAAAATTTTACTCAACTATACCTAATTCAAAGTAAATCCCATAATAAGTAGAAAAACCGTTCCAATAGATTAAAAGTTTCTTAAAACAACACAAAAAAAACAAATTTTCTA